TTATGATATTACGATCCGATGCGATGGGATACCAAAAAAATAAATGGGTTCGGGATTCAATCTCCTCTATATGAATGAGATAAAGACAGAATAATCAGAAGTAGTATAGAGTTTCCTTTTTTTTAACACACTAAATTTCATGTTCAAAAAAGAATTCGCGGATTCTTTTTGGTAGGTAGTGAGCGGAATTTATAGAATACGATTGAATCGTGTAATATAAATATACTAAGAGTAGTATTCTATTCTATTTATTAAGTACATGCCGATACGGCTATCCATCTATCCATATATCACACCTTTTATTGTAATTTCACTTGGGGTAGGTCACACTCCATCAAAATTCGTATTTTCTATATATTCAATGAAAAATGGAAGCACGACGATTCTCTATAGGGATATGTGCATAAGAGAGAGACCGGGCTTGGTATCTGGATACCAATTTCTGTTCTGGGGTTTACATATCCACATATATGTTGTTATAATTGAAATTGAAAAGAATTGATTATTGAAAATAATGAATACTCATTAGTCATAAATCAATTTGATTTTCTTATGCCATTCAAGGAAACAAAATTTAATTGGAGATAAAAATGGAAGAACCGTTCACTAATTCAAAAAAAAAAATTGTTAATGGTTCCAATTTGCCCTGCATTTTTCAGTCTGTGACCGGAAATCTATTTTTTCTACTCTCAATAGAAAAGAGAAGGGAAGTTTTTAAACGATGTATATTTTGAGATACAATCAATCGAAGAGAATAATATAAACTAGATCCAATAAAAAATAGGAATTTCTTTTTAAAAAAGGATAAGTACAATAGGATTCAAGATAAAAAAAAGAGAGAATTAGTAATAGAAAATGGATAAAAATATTATCCATTTTGGTTTTGATCGAATTTGGTTTGGCGGCATGGCCAAGTGGTAAGGCGGGGGACTGCAAATCCTTTATCCCCAGTTCAAATCTGGGTGTCGCCTGATCAACAAAAGATTGGGGATTTCTTATCCTGCCGATCTAATTCGACGAATTCTCGCTCCGCAAAAAGTAGTGTATCGCGACCCCGTCTGGTATTAAATTAGATCGGATACGATGATGGGAAATCAATTTAGGGGTTGTGGAAAGGCCCGAAAATACTTTGTATCCAGACTCGCGAGAGGTTATGAGTGCTCAGACATGCAATCAGAATGGTTGGTCTACTCTTATAGAGTAAAGGTCAAGGTTGAAAAAAAAAAGAATATATGTAGTAATAGTGGTAGTGGGTTCTCCCGATTGTTTCACAGAAAGAAAGACAATAAACTTAGATCAAATAGGAAATAGAGGTATCTGATAGATAGTTATCTATCTTGATGGTATATTTTTATGCTTTTTGCTTAGGAAAGAAAGGTATCAAATCAAAACAAACAATAGGTCTTATTATTCTTACATGCTCCATCCATTAGAAGCATTCCTTTGATATTTCCAAAGAAAAGGCGTGTGTATCATCGTATTTGTACTTAATGCTTCCTAATTCTACCAGAAATCCTAAAATATATATACTTGTTACGAGTGTATTCATTGAATTGGTTTGGTTCATCAATAGTCTTAAGTCAGAATCCTATTTTGACTCTGCGCCATTGATTACACTATGATGATTAATCAATAATCGAATAATTCCTTCATCGAAATAGGGGACATAATTCACATGGATATAGTAAGTCTCGCTTGGGCTGCTTTAATGGTAGTCTTTACATTTTCCCTTTCACTTGTAGTATGGGGGAGGAGTGGGCTCTAGGGCTGGGGGCATTACTAATTGAGTAACCGATTGCTCAATCGAACTGTATCAATTCTTTATTGATCGTTTTGTGAAGCCTTAAAAAAAAAATGTTTTCAAAATTGTACTAGAATACAATAATGAATAAGAAAATACAATAATGAATGATAACCGTTCGATCAAACAATGAATGATTACCATAATTGTATTTCGAAACTCAAATCTACGTATGATAGGAGATTTTTTCCAACCTAATTTTTCCTAAATATTTTATTTTGGTGAATCGACTCTTATCAGAATTATGAATATTACAATGAAAAAAACCAATACTTTTTTTTTATTTATTTTCCTTTTTCTTTACTTTGACCTTTCTAAAAGAAAGTCGTTCCGCTATTACGACAATACATATTTTCTTTCTACTGGAAGCGACTAGTAATTGTCCAAAGAGGTCCTACACATAATAAAATTAGATCTTTCTTCCGTTGAGCGATCCACATATCGCACATTTAACGTTTGTTTTAGACTCCTAGAAATTTTTTTATGCTATGCTTTTTTTGACTCATCTCATGTTTAATTTAAGCATGAAAAATGGGCAGGGTCTACTCTACCCCTTTTCCAAATCCGAAGAAGTTACCATAGAACTCCGCGGATCATCCGTTAATCGTTCAATCAATGACTTCTTGAGATGGGAAATCAAAATAAAAGAAATAGAATTAGAGTGCTATCTATATGTACATCTAATATATGTACATACATATTGTAATTTGATCTATATGAAGCCTATATTCGTATACACTACAACTTTATATACTAATAAAAATAAAATAAACTAAAAACTAATAAATAATATACACTACTAGCTAGTGTGGTAGAAAGAACTATATAATATATAGTTCTTTCTACCACACTAGCTCGGATACTTACTAAGATACTTTTGATTCTAGCCCGATCATTTCATTTAAGACTTAGAGTTTTAATCCCTTTCTTTCATTTCTTGAATCATTGATAAGAACTAATAATTCAAGTTTCATTCAAATTAATCATTTTGGCTGACTGTTTTTACGTAGATGATAAGTAAAAAAGCAGTAGGAACTAGAATGAACAGTGCAGTAGCAATAAGTGCGAGAATATTGACTTCCATAATAATCTAATCTTCTTTTTTTTTGTTTCGCAATAACTCGGGATCTAATCCCATAGAGATGATAAATTTGACTCCTATCAATTCAATGGGATGAATTGACATCCTGATGATACTGAATCAGATCAATATTATGAATAACAATATCTGATCTATCAAATCAATTCATCGTCGAGAATTGAATAGTATAACATAGGAAGATCTTTTATCCATACTAAATCAAAAATGGTATTTTTGATTGAATCGGAAATACCCATCATTGGGTTTTCATCCCTTTTTCCACTTTTTCTTTTCTATAACCTATCATCTTCCTTATACAACTCTCCTACTTATACATACAATTATGAGGTATCATATGACCGGTATTCTCTGGGTCATACACGGATCCAAACAGTATAAGTGAAACGGAAAAAAGAAAATATTAAGTATAAAAAATCGAATATTCCAACAAATTCAATTTACTAATAAAGGAAAGGGGCGTTGCTTGGTCGGTCTTTTCTTTTATTTTATTAGTATCCTCTTTATTGGACTGGGATTGTAACGTAACGTATACATCAAAAATTCAGTATGCAATTTGAATGAGAATGAAATGGATTGTTTCCAATTAGTATTAATAATTGAGGATACACAAAAAAGTCGGAATTAGAAAGGATGTGCTTTAACCTGAAAAGTACTCCGCCGAGGTAATGAAATTCATATAATTTCATTGTGTATCGTACAATAAACGAAGACAGTTTGTGTCTGTACTCCCCATAAAAATAGGGGCACTCTATTCTATTTCATGGATCAAGAACGGTCAAAAAAGAAAGTGAGTATGGTATTTCTTTTCTTAAACTTAAAATACTGAATATAGTCTGAATATCGCAATACTACCGATTGTACCAATCTACATATGTCTCTCCCTTATCAATCAGTACTAGTGGAAGAAATGGAAATTCCCGTATTTGTCTGATGAGAAATGCGGAACAAAAAAAAAAAAAAAAAGATCCTCCCCGGCACCGGGGATTCGATTTTGCTCCCCGTCTTCCCTTTCGCGAAAAATAGAGAAATGAAATGAATTGATAAATTCATCGGATCCTAGTTCGGGACTGACGGGGCTCGAACCCGCAGCTTCCGCCTTGACAGGGCGGTGCTCTGACCGATTGAACTACAATCCCAACGAGGTGTATAGCATACATATTCTTATGGTTTCATAAGAACATTCTACTCGTCATGTTGTAACGTAACGGAAATGATATATTGATATCATATCCACGTAAACACGGGCTTTAGTGAGAGTGACACGGATTCTCAGTAACTAGTGATTACCTATTTTTAACAAAAAAATAAATAATCAATCTTTCAATGAGATGAGAAAAAAATTGACCCCTTCTCTTTATTTCTACGGATCAGGCATTTCTTTTCTGTAGGACAAATTGGTTATATCATATCATACTCATGGAGCGGTGAATTTTTGGGCCGAGCTGGATTTGAACCAGCGTAGACATGTCGCCAACGAATTTACAGTCCGTCCCCATTAACCGCTCGGGCATCGACCCAGGAAGAATTCATTCTAGGCTTATTGATAATCCATGATCAACTTCCTTTCGAAGTACCCTACCCCCAGGGGAAGTCGAATCCCCGCTGCCTCCTTGAAAGAGAGATGTCCTGAACCACTAGACGATGGGGGCATATCTGCCCGACCGTCATCATACTATGATGATAGTATGAACAGTTTTTTGGAATTGTCAATATAATCTAATGGTATGGCTAGATCCGAAGAGTCTTTCTATGTTATGATTCTATAGAATTTTAACATTTTTTTTTGGTTTGATGCTTCATTCATGAATGAAGCATCCCATACTATTCGATATAACGAAAGGAAGTATAAGATTCCTTCAGTTCAGGCAATGATTGGTCCGACAGAAAAAGGGATAGGGGGGGTAAAACCTCATTTAATTTATTTTCTTCAATTTTCACTCATTTCTTCGTTTCTCGTTCAGATGAAATAGAATATGTCTATCACTATCTCACACTAAGCCAGAAAATTCAAAAACGAGAAAATTTTTCTTATTTTCTTTTTTATAAGAATTGGGTTCAGGGTACGAATCCCCTCATTACATGATTCAAGAAAATGTC